ATTATTTAATTATTTATTTAGAATTAATTATTCTAATTAATAGAATTTATAATAAATAATTAGTCTAAATTAGTATACATAGTATAATTTAGTATGTATTTAGTATTACAATAGAATAAATAGAATAATATTAATATAGTTATAGTATAAGTTATAGTATAGTATAATATACATATACTAAAGCTAAAGTTAAAATAGAAAGAAAAAGAAATAACTAATATGAGGAACCTCCCTTGACAGTAATATACTGTATGTTGTATATGTAAATCCTAGATATGAAAAGAGGCATAATTCATCCAGCAAAGGGAACAGATATAATAGTATATAAAGAAAAATAATAGGTGCACAACAAAAAAAAATACAATAAATTTGGAAAAGAAAATAAGAAAATAAAGTAAAGAACAATGGTCAATGAGATAAAAATCATGAATAAAAAAATTCAGGTTCAAATTGAATATTCATAGATAATAGATAATCTAGACGGTCATTTAGAAAAGATAGGGAAATGAAATACACTGACTCATGATTCTTATTCATCCACTTGTGAAAAAAGGATTGGTTGGCTCGTTGAATTGAAAATTTACTTATTGAATGAGTAAAGGATTAAAATGGATTCCATTGGGTGGTACCAACTCAATCGAATGCTAACTTCCATTTACTTCATTATGGATTATGGAATTAACCGATCAACTTGCTATTGGATACTTATTTTTGATTCAGTATTAAAATAAAAAAAAATTCGACATATTATTATTATGATTTACGATTATGAGAAGCAATACCACGACTTCTGATCCTGCGGTTTCCACACTTGAAGAACAAAACCTAGGGCGTATCGCTCAAATTATTGGCCCAGTACTGGATGTCATTTTTCCACCGGGCAAGATGCCTAATATTTATAATGCTTTGGTAATTAAGGCTCGAGATACGGCTGGTCAGCAAATTAATGTAACTTGTGAGGTACAACAATTATTAGGAAATAATCGAGTAAGAGCTGTAGCTATGAGCGCTACAGATGGTCTGATGAGAGGAATGAAGGTAATTAACACGGGAGCTCCTCTAAGTGTTCCAGTCGGCGGAGCTACTCTCGGACGAATTTTCAACGTTCTTGGGGAACCTGTTGATAATTTCGGTCCTGTTGATACTCGCACAACATCTCCTATTCATAGATCTGCACCCGCCTTCATACAGTTAGATACGAAATTATCAATCTTTGAAACAGGGATTAAAGTGGTGGATCTTTTAGCCCCCTATCGCCGTGGAGGAAAAATCGGACTATTTGGGGGAGCTGGGGTGGGTAAAACAGTACTCATCATGGAATTGATCAACAACATTGCCAAAGCTCATGGAGGCGTATCCGTATTTGGCGGAGTAGGGGAGCGTACTCGTGAAGGAAATGATCTCTACATGGAAATGAAAGAATCCGGGGTGATTAATGAAAAAAATCTTGGAAAATCCAAAGTAGCTCTAGTCTATGGTCAAATGAATGAACCGCCAGGAGCTCGTATGAGAGTTGGCTTGACTGCCCTAACCATGGCGGAATATTTCCGGGATGTTAATGAGCAAGACGTACTTCTATTCATCGATAATATCTTTCGTTTCGTTCAAGCAGGGTCCGAAGTATCTGCCTTATTAGGTAGAATGCCTTCCGCAGTGGGTTATCAACCTACCCTTAGTACGGAAATGGGTTCTTTGCAAGAAAGAATTACTTCTACCAAAGAAGGATCTATAACATCGATCCAAGCAGTTTATGTACCTGCGGATGATTTGACCGACCCTGCTCCTGCCACGACATTTGCACATTTAGATGCTACTACCGTATTATCAAGAGGATTAGCTGCCAAAGGTATTTATCCAGCAGTAGATCCCTTAGATTCAACGTCAACCATGTTACAACCTCGGATCGTTGGCGAGGAACATTATGAAACTGCTCAAAGAGTTAAGCAAACTTCACAACGTTACAAGGAACTTCAGGACATTATAGCTATCCTTGGGTTGGACGAATTATCCGAAGAAGATCGTTTAACTGTAGCAAGAGCACGAAAGATTGAGCGTTTCTTATCACAACCCTTCTTTGTGGCAGAAGTCTTTACTGGTTCTCCGGGGAAATATGTTGGTCTCGCAGAAACAATTCGGGGATTTCAACTCATCCTTTCCGGAAAATTAGATGGTCTTCCCGAACAGGCCTTTTATTTGGTGGGTAACATCGATGAAGCTACCGCGAAAGCTATTAACTTAGAAAACTTAGAAGAGGAGAGCAAATTGAAGAAATGACCTTAAATCTTTGTGTACTGACTCCTAATCGAATTATTTGGGATTCCGAAGTGAAAGAAATTATTTTATCTACGAATAGTGGCCAAATTGGAGTATTACCAAACCATGCCCCCATTGCCACGGCTGTAGATATAGGTCTTTTGAGAATACGGCTAAACGACCAATGGTTAACAGTGGCTCTTATGGGTGGTTTCGCTAGAATAAGTAATAATGAGATAACTATTTTAGGAAATGATGCAGAATTTAGTACTGACATTGATGCACAAGAAGCTCAACAAACTCTTGAAATAGCTGAAGATAACTTGAGTAGAGCTGAGGGTAAGAGACAAGCAATTGAGTCAAATCTAGCTCTCAGACGAGCTAGGACACGAGTAGAGGCTGTCAATGTGATTTCCCAGTAGTAGTCAATGCATTCAATAAAAATAAAAAGAATCAAAAAAAATAATTAAAATTAAAGGAGTTTCTTATTATACACTACATTTTCATTCCAAAAATTGAACCAAATTGAACACAATGAAGTCTAATCTGATTAATCTTATGATAGAACGAAAAAAAGAGGATGGGTAGAAAAACTTATTAGATACCTGATTCCATGGTATCTAATAAGTTCTACCTACTATTGGATTTGAACCAATGACTCCCGCCGTATGAAAGCAATACTCTAACCACTGGGTTAAGTAGGTTATTTATCACCACAAAAAGGTCTTCATCACTTCGATGGATTCTAGTTAAAATATGCTTTCTAAGCAATATCAATCTTTTACCAGTAAATGGATCAGAGAGTTATCATATGCATATGGGATACCCTTCTTGACAAGAAATTGCCTCTATGTTAAAATAGTTATGATTTATGATAAGGGTTATAGCTCAGTTAGGTAGAGCACCTCGTTTACACGTGCGCCAATGCTTTTCAAGGAAGCCCATTATGCAATGACCATAATTGATCTTTTTGAGAAGTCGATGTCTTATTCCGTAGATTCGAGAGAACAAGAGAAAAATAGCCTGACAAATATTTGGTTCGATCCGATTCAGGTGCGAATTCCACTGCCAAATCAATCAAATAGAACATGCCATTGTAAGGTAAATGTCCAGTCCATTCAATGCCAGGCATAATGAGTATAAGGGTCTCAAAAGAACCTCTTGTCGTCCTATGAGCTTTGAGGTGTATGAAGTCTCATATTTTACTCTTGCAGTGGAGCGATAGAGGCTCCATTTCACTTAGGTTGATCTAGGCCGAAGGCAGACCTAAATCAAGGTCATTTTTCTTTGAAACACTTTGGTATTGCTCCTAGATCAGGATACAAATAATGAATCAGAGCACATGGAACCGTCTCATTATCTTTTTATCTTCCTGTAAAGAAAAAAATGGTGGACTAACTGATCTTTACATCAGTTGATGAAAGAGCCCAATGCAACAAAATGCATGTTGGGTCTTTGAAACAGTTCGAATCATTTCGATAATAATCAGTTTTCTCTGTTTTACCGAGAAGGTCTACGGTTCGAGTCCGTATAGCCCTAATACATTATACATTCCATTTTTGTTTTGTATAGAGATTTTAGTAGTTTTATTTTCAATTTTATTTAATATTTAATAGTAGGAACAATAAAATAAACACAATAATTCATTTCAACGGACCCAATTGGTATTTGTCAAATCTCGGATCAAATAACCATATTTCTTTATCCATTTTCATGAATGAATTACTTTTTCCTCTTTTATTGCCCATGATCAAAGAGTTATTTATACACTTTTTTGGGGTTTGGTATACCCAAACCCAGTCAATTTATGAAATTAAAATCATGAAAGAATACTGTCTAAAGACTTCAACCTGACCCAAGCAAATCCAATCCTAAGTCGCATGGATCTAGGACCTATTCTTTTCTTGATCTTGAGTATTTGTGGATAATCAGTTTTTGGCTGAACAACAAACCTAATAGATTCTTAGATTCTTTCAATTTGTTTCAAAGATAATGTAGGGCTAATTAATTAGCCCTACATCCATCAAGGCTCCTCCTTCTATATTCTAAGAGTTGAGCGGGTTTGGGAATTTGGTCTGTCGAATTGCTCGATAATGTGTGATTCTTTCTATTAGACTATTAGGAGAAGATTATTAGAGGGATCCTATATTATGCCGAACGTTCATGATTCCATAAAATTAAAAATGAAATATAACTATACTATGTATAGTTATACTAATAAAAATATAGTAATAATATTATCATATTCTATTGATATTGAATTCTTAATGATTATTATTTTCAATTTTATTGAATTTATTTCGAATTTTTTCTTTACTATAAAGAAGATTCTTTTATAGATGCTATAACGAAACTTCGTAAGAAGATATCTCAAAAAATCTTTGAAGTTGAAGATAGAACTGTGTATCAACAGGAGAATCCATGTTTTACTACCAATCACAAGGTTTACCTTCGACACAGTACTAATACTGGATACTGGAAATTCTAATCAAGGATTACTCTATCAATTACCATCTACTTCAGAGATACCTTTTAGATTTGGATTTGAAAAAGATTTCAAGTCCAAAGGGTCAGTATCTTCTTACGAATTAGTTAATCAGGCAGGGTTCCTTTGTGCAGAATAAGAAAGAGCGGGTCAGTCTTTTTATATATGGTTACAATTATTTACGCTCCCAGTGTGCCTATGATGTAGCACCAGACGGATTTTTAGCTAGTGTGTATCACCTTACGAAAATACGTTATGGTATAGATAAACCAGAGGAGGTATGCATAAAAGTATTTGCCCCCAGGAGTAATCCTCGAACCCCGTCCGTTTTCTGGATTTGGAGAAGTACGGATTTTCAGGAACGGGAATCTTATGATATGTTGGGAATTTCTTATGAGAATCATCCTCGCCTTAAACGTATCTTGATGCCTGAAAATTGGATAGGCTGGTTCTTACGTAAAGACTATATTACTCCACTCCCAATTTCTATGAAATACAAGATGCTCTTTGAATGATAAGTACTTATACGACACGACTCCAGATTTCATTTCAATCAAAGAACATTTTTACATTCCCTTCTAGATGAAACAGAGTAACTGGACTTTAATTCATATGAGGGTGGCTAAAAAAAGAGGTTCTCATTGATATTCCCCAATTGGAAAGATATCATATACATTTTGTATGAGCAGAAAGACTAGGATGACTTAAAAGAGTTCTGTACCATGAACTTTGTATCGCGCACATCACTTAGGGGGGGCGCCGGAAATTGAGCAAGAGTGAGAAAAAAATATGAAAAAAAAAGACGGAAGAGACGAAATGCAGAAATGAAAAATGAAAGGAATTGGGGTTGATTTGTACTGTGTCTGAAAAACATCCTTTCTATTCTTATGCTTTCACTCTGAATCTTTTTATCTAATTTTTTTATGAAATTTGAGATATATACGAAAATTTCACATCCTATTTAAAATTGAAATAAGATCAAAGTATGAACAGAGAGGAAAAAAATAAAAATGAAAAGTAAAGTAAAGAATATGTATCCCGATCCGTATCAATGAATTTCATTTGTATGAGGTATTAATATTTATCCGATACATTATTCACGTGTCAGGAACCAGATTTGAACTGGTGACACGAGGATTTTCAGTCCTCTGCTCTACCAACTGAGCTATCCCGACCATTTCCTGTGCATCATCCTAGCGGAGTACTTGTATCTATGTCAATGAAAAGAACGAAAAAAGTCTTAACAAATTGTACCTAGCTCCTCAATTTCTTAGATCTTCAAAACAAAAAGAAGACTTTCTTTGTATTGTAAATGTAAGGATAATGATATGGACTGTGAATGACTCAATAACGGGGATTCCTTGAAATATATGTTCATTTGTACAGGTATCGTATCTATACAAATGAAATTGGATTAGAAGAAGAAACGAGGATTTCTATTCGGATCCGTTTGTGAAAGAACAGAGTGAATGAAATGAGAAAGATATTGAATTTTGGTTGAACTGAACCATTGATGAAAAAAAAAGAAGATAAAGAAATAAGAGGAGGTAAAATGGGCTTTTCTTGGGGATAGAGGGACTTGAACCCTCACGATTTTCAAAGTCGACGGATTTTCCTCTTACTATAAATTTCATTGTTGTCGGTATTGACATGTAAAATGGGACTCTCTCTTTATTCTCGTCCGATTCATTTTCAAAAGATCTATGAAACTCTGGAATTAATCATTTGATCAATGAATATTCGAATTCTATTTCAATTTAAACTTCAATTGGAAAATGGGAATGGATTCAGAATAACTCTTCCTTTTTTCATAGATTTTTTGATCTTTAGAATGATTATTTGATCTCTATCATTCTAATTAATATAGAAAGAATCTAAATATCGAAATAGAGGGTTGTGATTAATCTTCCCTATGTCAGTATATATTAGGTATATAAGCTTATCCTTTACTGTCATTTCTATCATTTGATAGAAGAATTTTTGCTACTAACGTAACGTAGTCAATTTCATTCGTTAGAACAGCTTCCATTGAGTCTCTGCACCTATCCCTTTTTATTCTAATTTTCCATTTTTTATAAAGATTTGGCTCAGGATTGCCCATTTTTAGTTCCAGGGTTTCTCTGAATTTGGAAGTTACCACTTAGCAAGGTTTCCATACCAAGGCTCAATCCAATCAAATCAAGTCCGTAGCGTCTACCAATTTCGCCATATCCCCCTTTGCTTTGATATTTGATATGATACAAGGATCTAATTGTAATTCCATACACCTCTTTCATTGATCTTGGAACTGTTGAATTCATTAGGTAAGGATTCTTGTATCGAAAAAGTGTATGCTGCTATTTTCTTTTTTTGGCCGTCTTCCATTCTATCATTTCATCTCTATTGGATGAACCCTATTTGTTTCAATCCGAAATTATTCTATCATTGATGTATCCGCAATTCAATATAGATAGATATATCCCACATATATCTATGCCTTGACTCCCCCTTCTTTTTTATAGCGGAATTCAAAATAGTAGAACGCTCGATATTCATTTTTTTTTTTTTAACAATTCGTCCTCTTGTGTATAATGATAGAATACAAGTTTCTATCAGTTTTAGTCATGGATTTACATTATTCGAATAGAAATCAATAGAATATGATTCTATTTCGTTTTTCACTATTTATCTATATTGGATTTTTTGTATTGATTTCATATCCATCTTTATTTCATATTCATCTTCATATTAATCATATCATATTCAAAATAGTAAGAATTGAATTCGAAATTCGATTTTTTTAGATTTTCTATTATTTAATATTTAGAATTATTTTACAAATTTTTAATTAGAAATTCTAATATGATAATTTGATTAATAGGATAATATGAATATGGAATTTAATTTCTATTTATATATCTAGATATAATATCTAGATATAACGAATCTAAAGATTTTTATTTTATATTTTCTAATATAGAATCTAAAATCTATAACTAATAACTATAAATAGAATAAATAAGAATAGAAATAGAGAAGAAATTTAAATAATCAATAAATGAAAAAAAAAAAAAAAAAAAGAAGAATCACCAGGTAATAGCTAAGATCCGAGAGTTTCCTATACACTATTGATCTTATATTCGCCCGCTTAGCTCAGAGGTTAGAGCATCGCATTTGTAATGCGATGGTCATCGGTTCGATTCCGATAGCCGGCTCTTTTTCTTTGCATGATTGAAAATATCTACTCTCGCTTTCTCTAAATGTCGAGTTATTATGTCATGGTAACTTGCAGCTATAGCTATGAATAAAAAAAGTGAACTAGATCTTTACAGAAGAAATTTGAAAAGGTAGCCTTCGCTTGAACTTCACTATATTATATATACAAAAAATAAAAATATTGATAAAATTTATTTCATTCTGCTTTGTAATACTTCAGTAGATTGTGTTTTGCTTTGCTGATCCTTTAGTTCAGTCTGAATTTATTTTATATATTTTATAATCTTTTTTTAGATTTTAATTTTAGATTTCTATAATATTCTAATTAGAATTTGTATTTTTCAAATGAAAGTGAATCAAAAAGGGAGCCTTTATTTATATGTCTCGTTACCGAGGACCTCGTTTCAAAAAAATACGCCGTCTGGGGTCTTTACCGGGACTAACTAGTAAAAGCCCCAGATCCGGAAGTTATCTTCAAACCCAATTGCGCTCGGGAAAAAGATCACAATATCGTATTCGTTTAGAAGAGAAACAGAAATTGCGTTTTCATTATGGTCTGGCAGAGCGACAATTACTTAAATATGTGCATATTGCTGGAAAAGCCAAAGGGTCAACAGGTCAGGTTTTACTACAACTACTCGAGATGCGTTTGGATAACATCCTTTTTCGATTAGGTATGGCTTCGACCATTCCTGGAGCCAGACAATTAGTTAACCATAGACATATTTTAGTTAATGGTCGTATAGTAGATATACCAAGTTATCGTTGCAAACCCCGAGATATTATTACTACGAAGGATAAAGAAAGATCGAAAGCTCTGATTCAAAATTATCTTGTTTCATCCCCCCGCGGGGAATTGCCAAACCATTTGACTATTGATTCCTTACAATATAAAGGATTTGTAAATCAAATCATAGATAATAAATCGATCGGTTTGAAAATAAATGAGTTGTTGGTCGTAGAATATTATTCCCGTCAAACTTGATTCTAACGAAAATAAAAAAAGCAAGGGTCATACAATTTTGACCCCCTTCTCTGAAGTAAATAGAGTACCTTGTCTCATTCACATATCAAAAATGGATCGACAATAAATAGGATTCTTTTTCTTCTTTTCAATATCAATACAATATTTCTATTTGTATTTTACGTATCACAGGCTCTAATTAGGGATAGAGAATCTCTATCAAATATCAAATAAGGACTGTTAAAATAATGATATCAATTATTATTTGATTTGATACGTAACGTTGATAAATGAAAAGAAAAGGAGAGAGAGGGATTCGAACCCTCGGTAAACAAAAGTTCACATAGCAGTTCCAATGCTACGCCTTAAACCACTCAGCCATCCCTCCTACGGAATCTTATTCTTGACCAAAAACCGAATTAAGTAGCGAGCCATTCATCTTAATTGTAGTACAGGTATGACCGCCTGGTGGTTCCATAGGAAGAAAAGTTTTTTTCCAATTTCATATTTATCAACAGCAACTTCTTTCATTAGCTACCCCATGATCTATTCAAACTTCATGAATTGTCCGATTCATTTTTTGATTTCAACTGTATGGCGTGGCACATATACGTTATGCAAACAAAATAAAATTCAAATAATTAAAATATTAAAATAAAGGATGGTTACCTTATTTTTTTATCATGGAATGATTATTCAATTCTTTTTCCTTTTGATAACCAAATCAAAACTTATCGAGTTATCAAAATCAATACATAGGAAACTTGGTTATTAAACTTAGATGAAATAGTAATAGTATACTACTAAATTGGAATGAAATATAATCTGATTCAACTATTTCATTTCATCTTTGTCAAAAGGGAGGACAATTTGTGCTCCACGTTTTTCCAATTAGTCTGTTTTTATGTTATTTTGTACTGTACAATTCCTTTTTTTGTGGGATCGTTTTCCCCGAAGGGGAATGAAAATAATTATAGAATGAATTGATAATTATGCCTAGATCTCGAATAAATGGAAATTTTATTGATAAGACCTCCTCAATTGTAGCCAATATATTATTACGAATAATTCCGACAACTTCAGGAGAAAAAAAGGCATTTACCTATTACGGAGATGGTGCGATTTGATTCTTTTCTTGTTTTTTTACCCCTCAGTTTTACGAGAAAAAGAACGTAGTTAGGAATATAAAAAAACAAATTAGTGAAAGAAACCTACGCTTGGTGAAGGTGAAGTTTCGAGATAGAGCAATTCCTTCTGTCGTGTATCCTCGATTGATGCAGCCTTAGATGCTTCAATTATCGATTTTAGTATTGAGCGAAAGGTTACATCTATAGGTTCTTTATTGGAGGTCAATCCTACTTAATTAGTATCCATAGGTGGCATTGTGGAAAAAGCACTACACCTAGGAATCAACAACACGAAAACTTTGTTATAAATAACCCTTTTCCTTATCGGTATCGGGACTAACAAGAATGGTTGGGAAAACTAAGATCCATCTCATTCGTGCTTTGGGTACCCGTATAACCATCAAAGACCGTTGAAGTGACTAATTCCTGGAAATCGTAAGCGTTGAGTACAAAGAAATTGTTGGAGTTACCATTTTTATCTATCACTAATATGATTGGTGGTAAGAAAAAACCTCTTGTGGGAAGGCTGGTTAGAAATTTCTTGTAAAAATACCAGCTCCTGTCAGTTCATAATGAGAATAGTTAAATTTTGATTACATGAATTATTACCTTTAGTACTATGCACAGAAGGGAGGAGCCGTATGAGATGAAAATCTCACGTACGGTTCTGTAACGGAGATTCTTTTACAAGAATGAACGACCGTAACGGATGTCGGCTCAATCCGAAGGAAATTATGCAGAAGCTTTACAGAATTATTATGAAGCTACGCGACCAGAAATTGATCCCTATGATAGAAGTTATATACTCTATAACATAGGTCTTATACACACAAGCAACGGAGAGCATACAAAAGCTTTGGAATATTATTTCCGGGCACTAGAACGAAATCCATTTTTACCACAAGCTTTTAATAATATGGCCGTGATCTGTCATTACGTGCGACTATCTTCACTATAGAAAGAAGGAAAAAGAGATCAAATCGTCTAGTAAATACTAGAAAAAAAAGGCTTTCTACATATGCATCGTCCAAAGTAACGATTTTTATCAGCTGTAGCAAGGAAAGATACTTCGCGAGAACCAAAAAAATCGGAAGAAATAGGTATGGCCTATATACTATACTCTATGGATAAAGAGTCGAATTGATAGAGAAAGCACCGTAAAGATCAATTAGTAAGCTATTATTTGGTCAATACATTTCAGAACTGCTTACTTATGTCATGATATGGAATAAAAAAAGTTAGAAATCAACTTATGTAATAGAGTCGATCTACTAAAGTATTGAGCAGCGGTGTAGCATCAGATCCCAAAGATTGTAAGTTCTTTTTTCTTAATGGGATAAAGTCTTTTTCAAAGATTCTATAAAAAAGATATAAGAATATCATATCCCATATATGAAATATGAAACCGAGATAGTTACCTTTCAGAAAATTCTAACGATATCGGGGGATATCTATGCTTCATTCTTCTGAAGGTGGGAGAAAAGAGAAAACTAATCATTCATCCAAATTAGAATTGGAAACTTATGTATTATGTAATAAACATCTTCTGGTTTATTCAAGATAAAATAGAATAGATTGATGAGCCGTATGAGGTAGGAAACTCTCAAGTACGGTTCTAAGGGAGGGAATTGACTCACCTATTCCGACCGTGGAGAACAGGCCATTCTACAAGGTGATTCTGAAATTGCAGAGGCTTGGTTCGATCAAGCTGCTGAGTATTGGAAACAAGCTATAGCGCTTACTCCAGGGAATTATATTGAAGCGCATAATTGGTTAAAAATAACGAGGCGTTTTGATTTTTAATAAGACCCTTTTTTTTGTATCCAGCAATCAAATTAAATAAATCCTTCCTATGAGAAGGTCCAATCAAGAATTTTCTTATATCCCTTCTTTCTAAAATCATTCGATTTTTTACATTTTGTATGGTATCTCATAAAGATAAATGCTACAGATACCATATAGCATAGAACTAATAAAACTATTTCGATGAATCCTATGAAGTCTAAAATTCAAATAATTCTTAATAATGAAAATAAAATAAATAGAAATAATAAATAAACCAAAGTAAATTCATTTTTTTGTCATCCTGGGAAAGGATTTGGCAAAATAATGGGTCCCTTTGGCACCCTTTTTTTATGTCATAATAGATCCGAACACTTGCCCCGGATCAACTTCAATATCATATCTAGTAAATAACTAAATAAAATGGATGGAAGTAAGATAGGAAAGAAGGGGACTAATGATAAAAAGAAGATCTATCTTTCAAAGGTTCACTAAAAACTTGACTGTTGGCGGGTCTCTTTTTATGTGTTGTCCGGAAAGAGGAGGACTTAATGATTATTCGTTCGCCAGAACCCGAAGTTAAAATTGTTGTAGACAGGGATCCTGTAAAAACGTCTTTCGAGGAATGGGCCAGACCCGGCCATTTCTCAAGAACAATAGCTAAGGGTCCTGATACTACCACTTGGATCTGGAA